AACTGGAAGTGGAAGAAAAGGTATTATCCACGCATATTGATATGTCTGTTCCATAAAAAAAGTTTTTTTTCTTAATTAATTGTTTCCGATTCACCGGATCTTAGCTCTTTCGAAAAAGTAAATAAAAAATAAAGATATGCACTAACTTATTTAATAATTTATATTTATATTAGTATTTATTCTGAGTCTTTTCAAAATTGTTCAAATATGCAAAACAAGAAGTTACAATTGGTCAAATGATATAACCAAGTGACATATAAAAACGAATACTTATAATAGGAAAGTAGGAAAATAAAAAATATTATTAATATTCATAGAGCAAGGATAAAATTTTAGGCTAAAAAGAGTACTTGATGCTAATATGAATTAGAGGATTAACTAAGGTCGTTGGTCTAATGAAATAAAACCTCTTGATTTTAGTTAGTTTATTTAAACTCATTAACTAATTCATTATGGGATTTATTGTTTTCCATTTCAATCAAAACAATTTATTAGGAATATTTGGAAAGTTTATAAGATTATAGCTCTAAAATGCACTTTTTATCGAGCAAGGATAAAAAATGACTGAGATCCTTTTTTATCAAACTACATACCCTTTAACAGATTTTTTACTAGTCTCATTCGAGTTTTAAAGTTTAGGTGTATTTTTTTTTTTCAAGTTTTACTAAAAAAAGACTCAATTTATTAGGCAAAAGTTTACAAGGTATTTTATTACATGTAAATAAAATATAGAATGACTAAAATAAAGGTATTTTAGGTTCTTTATTTCTTTTGATTTCTATCCCATAGCAGATGAGATATAAACAATGAGAACTAAGAGTTCAAAACCAAAAATTTTTGGTTTTACAAATAGTGTATGGAATCAAAATTTTGTTATTTCGAGTCATTTTTTATTTTCACGGATCTTTGACGTATCTAGATTTCTATGAAGAGAATCTTTTATAAAAAAAAATAGATAATGAATATAAGATAAGAAATAATAATTCGTTTTGAACAACAGATGTCTTTCACATCCAACTATAACAATGACTAACTTCTTCTTTTTTAAATGGCAGTTCCAAAAAAACGTACTTCGATATCAAAAAAGCGTATTCGTAAAAATATTTGGAAAAGGAAAGGATATTGGGCGGCATTAAAAGCTTTGTCATTAGGGAAATCTCTTTCTACCGGGAATTCAAAAAGTTTTTTTGTACGACAAACAAATAAGTCCTAAAATATTGGAATAATTTGGAATGGATTTGACTAAAAAAATTGGATCAGTAATTAATATCATTAATATCTCAGTAATTTGTTAATTTTATATTAAAGTTAATATTTTAATATTAAAGTTAATATAAAATTAACAATTGGCAGTTCCTATTCTAATCAATATGAAATAGACTCTTAATCTTATAAAAAGAAGAAGTATTCTTCTTTCTAAATTATAAAATAAAATAAATATATATAAGATTTTTTATTTGAATTTTTTAGTATATTTTCATTCAGATTTTGGTGGTGGGGAGTCTTCTTTTCCCCATCGACCTTTAAAAGAATAAATAATGAAAAAATTTTATATTTATCAGGAAGGGTATATAGAATATTTTTAGTTCAAATTAATTAATTGTTCAAACTAATCCATTCCGTGTTAAAGATTTTTGGATAACTTTCTGACTTCTTAATTTATTATATTACTATATTTAATGTATTTTCCATATCAATTTTCAGCCCAATGAATAATCAATAAAAGAACTTAATTGTTGAGATATTATTATATGTACAAGTGGCAATTTGGAGTAATACAAAATAGACATATTTTAGATTCATTGATAAAATTGAGTTTGTGTTTCAAATTGAATTTATTAAATAAGATAAACCAGAAATAATGACAATAAAAGAAAAAAGTTTTTTAGTCTATCGAAGAATTCTATCGTTGCAAGAGTCGTATTTTAGAATCGGCTAAACTACGTCAAAGCCCTAAAACCAGACACCTTAAAGAAACTACTGAACCTTTAAATTGACTTTTTTGAACTCTTTTTTTTTTTACTAAAAAAAACTTATTTGAGTGAATTGACTTGTTCAATCTCGACGATTGAATATAAATAGGTTATTATGAGTTCGAGCAAGCCGCTATGGTGAAATCGGTAGACACGCTGCTCTTAGGAAGCAGTGCTAGAGCATCTCGGTTCGAGTCCGAGTGGCGGCATGCCATCTTCTAAAAGATATCAAATAGATCCTATAATAAAATTAAATTAAATTCCCAATTTCTATTTCTTAATTAATACGGGGGGATCCCCCGTTTTTTCATTTTTATGATATTTTCAACTTTAGAGCATATATTAACTCATATTTCCTTTTCTATTGTTTCAATTGTAATTACAATTCATTTGATAAGCTTATTGGGCAATCAAATTAGAAAACCATATTATTCCTCAGAAAAGGGGATGATAGCTACTTTTTTATGTCTAACAGGATTGTTAATAACTCGTTGGATTTATTCGGGCCATTTTCCACTAAGTGATTT